CTCGGTTTCATATATGGAATTCATATAGAATCTTTGAAAAAGACTTTTTTCCATAAGAAAAAAGAACTTACTATCTTTGGGATCTGATGCTACACCGCTGCTCACTACCTTAGTGGATCGACTCTATTACATAAGTTGATTCCTAACTTTTGTCCCATATCATGACATAAGTAAGCAGTTCTTAACTGTATCGACTCAATAGCTCGCTAATTGATCTTTACGGTGCTTTCTCTATCAATTTGATCCTTTATCCATAGAATATAGTATATAGGCTGCACTCATTTTTTTTTTTCTTCCTATTTTGGTTCTCGTGAAGTCTCTTTCCTTGCTACAGCTGATAAAAATCGTTGCTTTGGACGATGCATTATGTAGAAAGCCTATTTTTTTTCTAGTATTTACTAGCCAATTTGATCTTTGCTTTTTTTCCTTATTTCTATAGTGGAGATAGTCGCACGTAATGACAGATCACGGCCATATTATTAAAAGCTTGTGGTAAGAATGGGTTTCGTTCTAGTGCCCGGAAATAATATTCCAAAGCCTTTGTATGCTCTCCGTTGCTTGTGTGTATAAGGCCTATGTTATAGAGTATATAACTTCGATCATAGGGATCAATTTCTGGTCGCGTAGCTTCATAATAATTCTGTAAAGCTTCCGCATAATTTCCTTCGGATTGAGCCAACATCCGTTACGGTCGTTCATTCTATTCAAAAAATCTCCGTTCCAGAACCGTACATGAGATTTTCATCTCATACGGCTCCTCCCTTCTGCGCATAGTACTAAGGGGAATAATCCATAGAATAAAAATTGAACTATTCTCATCTCATTATGAACTGAAAGGAACTAGTATTTTTACAAGAAATCTCTAGCCAGCCTTCCCGCAAGAGGTTTTTTCTTACCACCAATCATATTAGTGTTAGATATAAATGGTAACTCCAACAATTTCTTTGTTCTCAACGCCTTCTATTTCCAGGAATTAGTCACTTCAACGATCTTTGATGGTTATACGGGTATCCAAAGTACAAACGAGATGGATGTTTGTTGTCCCAACCATTCTTGGTAGTCCCGATACCGATAAGGAAAAGGGGAATTTATAACAAAGTTTTTGTGTTGTTGATTCCTAGGTGTAGTGCTTTTTCCCTTATGCCGCCTATTGGTACTAATGTAGTGTAGGATTGACCCGCAATACGGAACCCATAGGTGTAACCTTTCGCTCAATACTCAAATCAACAATTGAAACATCTGAGGCTGCATCAATCGAGGATACACGATAGAAGGAATTGTTCTATCTCCAAACTTCACCTTCACCGAGCGTAGGTTTATTTCAAGAATTTCGTTCTTTCTATACCGAACCGCGTCTCTTTCTCGTAAGACTGAGGTAAGGGCTAAAAAAAAACAAGAAAAAAGAATCAAATCGCACCATCTCTGTAATAGGTAAATGCCTTTTTTTCTCCTGAAGTTGTCGGAATTATTCGTAATAAGATATTGGCTACAATTGAAGAGGTCTTATCAATAAAATTTCCATTTATACGAGATCTAGGCATAATTAGCAATCCATTCTAGAATTCTTTTCATTACCCCTCGGGGAAAATGATCCCACAAACAAAGCAAAGGAATTGTACAGTACGAAATAACATAAAAACAGACTAATTTTATTCTAATAAATAGATATGGGCTTTCCGCTTAAATTGTCCCCTTTTATTTGGGAAAGATATGAGATATTGGAATCAGATTGATTTCATTCCCATTTTTGTAGTATACCAATGAGCGGAACTATTACTATTTCATCTAAGTTAAATAACCAAGGACTTTATTTTACTACGGATTCTGATAACTCGAGAAGTTTTGATTTGATTATGATCCAAAGAGAAAAAAGAATGGAATAATCATTCCATGAAAAAATAGAGTAGAGTAACCATACCTTCTGTTTGCATAACGTGTATACACCACGCCATACAATCGAAATATCAAAATCCATGGGACGATTCATGAATTTGGAATAGATCCGTGGGGTAGCTGATGAATGAGAGAAGTTTTTGTCGAGAAATATTAAATGGGAAAGGAATTCTTCCTATGGAACTAGTGATCGGTCGTACCTGTACTGCAGTAATATGAATAACTCGCTATTCACTCAGTTTCTGGCCAATAATAAGATTATGTAGGAGAGATGGCCGAGTGGTTCAAGGCGTAGCATTGGAACTGCTATGTAGGCTTTTGTTTACCGAGGGTTCGAATCCCTCTCTTTCCGTTTCTGTTAATTCACCAACGTTATCGACCACAATGTATCAAATCAAATAACAATAGAAACCATTATTCCAGCAATAAGACCCTTATTTGATAGAAATTATCTATTCCTAATTACTGTGGTTATAAAATAGGAAAGAGCAAAAAAGAAAAAAAATCTTACTGTTGATCCATTTGTGATAGGTGAAAAAATGCGGATGGATTAAGGCCCTTAGATCTATTTAGTTCGGCGAAAGGGGGACAAAATTCTATGAACCTT